GTGCACCAAAAATAGGAGCTAATAAAGAGACCCGCGATGCCATAGAAAGACATGACGATCCCCTGTGGAAAAAAAAGGATTTGCTGAGACGGAAATAAAGATATCAAATTCCTACCAAGATAACTAGAAGTTCCAACCAATAAGAATCCTAATGAACCTAAAAAAAGGATAAAGGCCCAGCAGAAATTACTGGTTTTTCGAGACCCCGTTATAAGTTCTATCCATATATGTTCTGATCGCCAACTCATACTAGATCCGGTTGCATTTTATTGAAATAGAGAGAATAACCCCCTAAAAATTGACTTTACTCTTTTTGTTTCCGAAGTAACTCTCATCGACTAGCACTATTCTAATGCGAACCTTTAGGCATAATTCATCGAATTGGCTAGATGTAAAATACTAGCATCCCCGTCATCTGATCCCCTATAGATATCTACATGCATTTAGATACATTGACTTTCCATTTCAGACATCCGCCGATCCTGATATATTTTAAAATAGCTGTAATAATTTTAACCATATATAATCTTTATATAATGTTTCCGCATGCATAAGAGCTCTTTCATTTTTCGGAAGAAGCGACATCTTATCTTATACGATATTCTACGAATATGGATATCCATTTTATGATCCATGTCTAGTCTAAGTCTTGAAAAAAAAAACGGATGAGATTCGGTCGCAACAGATTTAAAAAATCTTGTTTCTTTGAACATGAAGAGATAAAGACACCATTGCAATTGCCGGAAATACTAGGCCCACTAAAGGCACAAAAAGGGATGGTAAGTTGAGAGTTGTCATAGAATGGAATGGGTACCTCGATTTAATATTTGTACCTGTTATTCTTAATATTATATATTTCAAAATCTATTTTAAAATTCGTTATTAATTTTAATTCGTATCTAATTATACTATAAATGAGTATATAATAAGTGCAAGGAATGTAGAACTAAATAAATGTACTTATTTATTTCCTTTTTCTACATGGAATATATGTCTGAATAATCCATTTATTTATTCTGCTTCTTTTATTTTTATTATATTCTTTTTTTGTCCTCTAATTTTAATAATTTTAATTAAATAAATAGTTTCTTAAAAATTCCCGAAAAATTCGTTAGAATACGATCCAACAGGAATATGAGTAAAAAAAGATATTGAAAAAAAAAACGAATTTTCTGCAACTTTAACTTTTGATTCTTTCTAGAATGCAATCGTGTGTCACCAAAGAAAACTAGATTCTTCTTATTTTTACTTTGATTCTGATAAACTAATTGCCTGTTTGCCACAAAAAAAAATAATTGAAATTAAAGATCTATTTGAATCAATTTTTATTCGAAGGAAAGAAAGCGTGGAGCTGAAATAACTCATTCAGAACGCCTTTTAAAAGATTCCGTGGTACGATTGGATCGAATAAGCCCTTATGAAATAAATATTCAGCCGCTTGTGAACCTTCAGGTACTGTCTTATTCAATGTTTGTTCAATTACCCTTTTACCCGCAAATGCAATGTAGGCGTTGGGTTCGGCAATAATGATATCCCCCAACATACCAAAACTGGCCGTCACCCCACCAGTAGTAGGAGATGTAAGGATTGATATATAGAATAACTTTTTATTTGATTGATAATCATATAAAGCAGAAGATATTTTAGCCATTTGCATCAAACTCAAACTTCCTTCTTGCATCCGTGCGCCTCCGGAAGCACATACTAGAATAAGAGGTAGAAATTTATTGGTAGCATACTCGACCAAACGGGTGATTTTCTCTCCTACTACGGATCCCATACTACCCCCCATAAACTGAAAATCCATAACCCCAATTGCTATAGGAATACCGTTTAGTTGACCTGTGCCTGTTTGAACAGCCTCCGTTAATCCTGTCTTTCTTTGATAAGAATCAATGCGCTCTTTATAAGGTTCCTCCTCCGAATGAAATTCAATGGGATCCAGAGAGACCATGTCTTCATCCAAAGGATCCCAAGTACCTGGATCTATCGAAAGCTCTATTCTATCTGAACTACTCATTTTCAAATGATATCCACATTGTTCACAAATATGCATTTTGGACTTAAAAAATTTCTTATAATTTAATCCATAACAATTTTCGCATTGAACCCACAAATGCCTATATTTTTGAGTTACCTCGAGATCATTAGAACTTGTAGTTAAATCACTACCATTGATGCTAGTTATTATACTGGAATTCTTGTTTTCACTACTAGTTCCACTTTCACCACAAATGTAACTATAAATGTAACTGTCACTATCATTATCACTTAAAATGTAACTATGAATATGGATTTGAGAACGAAGATAACTATCAATGCAACTATTAATATGATTATTCCAACTAGATTTAGTATCATACATGTAACAATCATAGTGTGGATCGTCACCCTTAGATCCATTATTCAGATAACTAGAATTCCAATAACTATAAAAAGAACTTTCTACTTCATTCAGAAAAGAATGATCATTATCAATCTCAAAAATCTGATTTTCAAT